GCTCTCTTGAGCTTCCCAAAGAATGCTCAGGATCTCGCGGAAGTATTTTCGTTAAAAGCGCACGAGCAAGTCCCCCCGACACCTCTTGAGACTCCTTCGCCCCCTGAGACGCCTGATCCTCAAGCTCATCACCCCGGTACCGCTGCTCCTGCAGCATCCGCTGCTCGTCCTGAGGTTTCCAGAAAAAAAGTTTAGAAGCGTCCTTACCTCTCGAAGACAAGGATTAAATCTTTATTCGGTTGGACAAAAAAGGAGACTACTGGCACTACGTGCAAAGAAACTTGAAATCGCAAGTAACACAAGAAGAATATAATAGATAACTGGAGTTTGAATCGAAGGATCTTCGGCTCCGAGAACTCCGGGACCAGGCTGCGTCTCTTTTCAAGATAGAATTATCTCGCCATCCAGATATAATGAAAAATTGCACCGCGGATGAAGCCATTTTTTCTTTTTTTAATGACCAAACAATACATTGAGGAGTCCTTTAGGCGCGGCGATAACCGGCCTAAAGATATCCTCATGATCGACAAAAAGGAAATAGAACAATTAAACAATATGATCAAAGATCTAAAAGAGAAAGGACCCACATCCTCCACGTTTCGTTCAATTGTGGAGGCGTATTTTCCCCTTAATGATTTTAGATATTTTTTTCGGAAAGCGTAGAAATCGTTCGGGGCCCACTCATTCCAGCGGGAGTTCGTGGGGAAGGGGAGAGGTGAGGCGGGCCCCTTCAATTCAACAAAGCCAGGCTTGAAAGCACCTTTTATATAGCATATTTCTCTCCCAACAAGTCTTTCTTCCTTCATTTTTTAAGCTTCTCATTATCCGTAGACGTCCCACTGCCGTTAGCACTTTTTTTAGTACTCCTTGAACCTAGTGATTTACAACCACCCTCACTGAAGACTTTCTATATATCTGTCTCCATCCAATCAAACGCGGGGCCCTCAACAACCAATGGAGCTCGCCTTCTACGGGACTGGGCCCATCTCCTTCAGCTGGCGTTAGGAGGACCCCCAAAAAAAAGGCAAGGGTGCCCGATGGATACAGCCGGCCGTACGGATTCGGCTAGGGCCGTCGAAACTTCTCCCTTCCTAATCCCAAACCGAAGCAGCTTTTGCAGTTGCCGCCCGGTTTCAAAGTTACAAACCGGAAGAACGAATAGCGCAGAACAGATAGAAGTTTTTTCTATATGAAAACTTAGGTAAGCTCCCTCTGGGCGAGAGACGACTCAAGAATATTATCGACCAGTCTACCTTCAATTTTTTAACTGCTGCTCGAGAAGATTTTGACAGATTGCTTTGCATGGAGGAAACTTTCTGGAAACAGAAATCAAGAGTTCAGTGGCTCCAGGAAGGTGATAAGAACACTAAGTTCTTTCACACTGTTGCTAAAGATAATCATAGAAGACACACGGAAAATAAAGCTAGAAGATGGGTCGAAGACTAAGATGCAATTGGAGATGCTGGTTGGAAGTTTTTTTGAGTAAGTTTTATCTTCTGAAACCAACTCCATTGATAATAGCTTCTTACAAGACATCCCAAGCCTTGTTACTATTGAGGAAAATGAGATGCTAAGTTCACCTCCGACGGAAGAAAACATAAAAGATGCTGTTCTCTTGACAGATCCACATAGCTCCCCAAAACCTGATGGATTTTCGGGCACCTTCTACCAGACTGTATAGGACATCAAAAAAAATGATTTGATTGCGGCTGTTCTGTATTTCTTTTTTTTATGGCGGTATCATTCCTAGATCGATCAATGCAACAGCAATTGCTTTATTTCGAAAAAGGAATCTCCAGCCACCTTTCTTTTCAGATTTCAGGCCAATCAGTCTTTGTAACTTTAGTTACAAGGTGATCACGAAGATCCTATCCAACAGGCTGAGTCGACTTCTTACTATCATAATCTCTAAAGAGCAAGGTGCGTTTGTTAAAGATCGTTTAATATCTGATAACATAACCATTTGTGAGAAAAATTGATAGGCACACGTATGGAGGCATATCATCTTCAAACTTGATATGATGAAAGCATACGATCGTCTGGAATGGGATTTCCTGTTTTAAGTCATGGGTCAGTTTGGTTTCTCAAACACTTACATTTTACTCATAAAAAGTTGTTTGAAAAAAAAAGTTTTCTGTATTGGTCAATGGATCATGGTTTCTTTACTTTATAAGGCTCAAGAGGACTTCGTCAGGGTTTGGAACCCTAGACTCTTCATTATTTCGGAGGAAGCACTTAGCAGGGGTTTATCTTCTCTCTTCCAAAAAGAACTTTTGGGATTTAACAATTGTGGCAGATCATCTATCTTCATCACTCATTTGTTATATTATATGCGGACGATACTCTTGTTTTCTGCAAGGGTTCAAAGAGATCTATCTCGAACCTATTTGGCTTTCTTCACAAGTATGAAGCTTCATCAGGTCAGCGCATTAACAAGTCTAAGAGTGCTCTGTTTCTCTCAAGGAAAACTACTGCGGCTAGGAAGATTGTGATGCAAAACACTTCGGGTATCTCTTGCAAAAGGATTCCCAATCACTTACCTGGGTGCTCTTTTGTATTCTGGAAAGTTAAAATAAAATTTCGAACCGAAAGTGAGAAGGAAAATAGAAGTCTTTGTTGGAAGATTACTCACACCTGGAGTAAGATTGATACTTGTTAAAGATGTCTTATCTTCTATTCCTGTTCAAATACTCGCAGCTTGTTCTCTTCCAAAGGGAGTCATGACGACTAGAAACTCTTTTTGATGTCCAACTTTCTCTGGTCTGAAAAAACCGATGACCGCAGGATTTCATGGAAACAAATATCTTCTCCAAAAAGAGAAGGGGGGGTCTTGACGTTAGAACTTTTCAAGATGGATCTAAAGCTTTCAAGATGAAGATGGGCTGGATGCTCCTTGCTTGTGGAGCGGCATACCGCATACCGAAAAAAAGAAGAAAGAGTGAGGTGACGCCCCTAGCTAAATGGTTTGAGAATGGAACAGCCCGGCCATCTTCTGCTGAACGGTAGGGTAGTGGTAGCAAGGCCAGGAAGTAGAGATTAGCCTTCCTGCATTTCTATTCTTAGTCAATTATATTTGTCTTGTCGTTGAAGCCCTGTCGAAGGGTCTTACTTAGATCACATTGGGCTTGGGATGGGACAAGCTTCTCTATCAATTGGCAAATCTGAGCCTTAATCTTTCTATTCAAATTAGGGTTATAAAATATGAATGAATATTTAGTAGGAAGCCATCCACGCCGAGGTTAACAAAGAATTGGATTTCCCATGAATTTAAAAAATTAATTAAAAGCCAAAACAAGTACATCTGATATTGATCACTCTACTTCTTAACCGAGCCCTCAGCGGCTGTCATTCCAGTTGTTGATACCGTAGTAAGCAAATCAATGGATACCTTAGATAGCTAAACTCGCTCAACGGCTAAAAGTCCGAACTACAACCCTGGCAAATAAGGCAGTTTTTCTTACCCGGCGACTATACCCGTTGTTACACAGATTAGCACTTAGCCCGTCGATGTCCGTGTGTATTGGCTTTGGCCCGGTTATGATTGTAATGAAGTATAAACCACTCCCAGTCCCCAACCATTGGTAGACACATCTGAAAGAAAGGAGATATCTCAACTCATTCAGGAGGAGGTGTGCAAATGCAAATGGGGTAACCCCCGCGTATGCCGCTTTTAAGCCTTGTTCCAACGTCCGGATGTGCCAAAAAAAGAATGAAAACAGGATTCTTGGGTAGTCATAGAGCGGGTTTACTTGTTTCTAGAGGAAGCCTAATCAGCTAGTCGCGCGGAGCTAGGAAGTTCCTTCGCTCAACCGAAACGGGCTGAAACGACAACAATTTCTGGGAGCCCATATCAGCCGGGAGCTAGAACCGCAACAACCCCGTGGTTGACGTCTTATCTTAGCACTTTATCACCTATCTTTGCCAGGGGAGTCCCGTCTTTTGCTAACGAAGAAAGAACAATGGTATTCATTTTAAAGTCTTTATAGCCTTTAGAAAAAGATGCCAGTTAGATGCTTAACACCGGTAGATTCATTTGGTTGTTTTTCCTTGGCTTATCGAACCAGCGTATGCCCATTCCTCCTTTGAGGACTCCCAGTAGAGAAAGCCTAAATTTGCCGATGTGGATTGAAAGGAAGTTGGGGATGGACATAGATCCTTCCGCCTATCCGAAAGAAAGCAATGGTTTTTTTATTTATTATTTCCGGAAGCAATCTTCACTGGCACAAGGATCTCCTCACAGCAACTTCCACTACGATAGAACCCGACAATGAGTTTACGAAGGCTTCGAGTAGTGCGGGATAGGCTAATCACCAGACTGCTCTGGAATAGGTGAATCGCCGGAGACAATCACGAGTGAATGGGCGTAGAGTTTATAAGTGAAGGAAAGCGCAACTATCTATTTAATATCCTCCCGCAGGTCCGCTATAAAGCCTACCTCATCAAGAACGAGAAAGCCGACCACCATAACCGACTCTTGTTGCCGAATCGAGCTTGTACCAGGCTCTAAAAGAGTCTTCTTCGAGCGAGCGGTCTTTCTCCCAAGGAAATGCTTTTTGTAGATTGAGATGGATTGATCTTCGCTATCGTGCCTCTTCCTTGTACCAGTTGATGCTGCGGGAGTGCCTAATATGAGTTTGCTCCCATCGATTACAGAGGTTTCAACCACTGAACTTGCTTATGCTCCCCTTTGATCGACTATAAAAAAGATTTAGTAGGAAAAACTGGAATTGGCTTAAATCGAGATTGCCTCGGCTTCTTAGGCACATGAGGAACCGGCCTCAATCGAAATCCCAATCAAAGACAAGTTCTACCAAGGCCAGGATCTGAAAGAGAAGATTCACTGCCATTGACATGGTTCCTTCAGAAGCTAAAGTTGAATGATCGAAGTCTCCTTCAGGTTCAGTCGAAGAGATCGAAGCGAGGTCATCAATTCAACCATTCGCATGGTCTCCCCTAAGACTGACCTCTTTTCCAAATGAACCGAACCTCGATACCACATTCATCAAAGAGATACGGCCATCTCTCTAGGTTGCGCACCCCCTTCACGATCGTTCTATTCGTGCTTGAAAAACGACCCCATCGGCCCGCTCCTTTTAATGGACATTCTTAGCGGCCATAGATCAGATCGTGAACTCTTTCAGACCCTTAGTTTCACTTGGTTGGGGCAGAGTTTCAGCCTGCCTTCCACCGAATATAAAAAAACCTTACAGCTGCCTAACCTGCTGACATCCCGGCGAAGAGAGTCATTATTTGTGTCACATCTTCGAATTCGAGAGAAGGCTTTCCTCTTATCTCTCAAATTATAGGCATTGAAGCGATCGAGCGAGAGAAAGAAAGAAAACTATTGCACACGCCCCTCATTCGCCCTAATAGAAGGTAAGGCAAAAGCAGCTTAAGCCCTTCTGATCCCCCGAGAAGCCCCCGATGAACTTTTATACTTTTCTATTATATAAAAAAAAAATTTTAAGTATGACAAATCCGAGGAAGAATCGTAGTTACTGCACCTTGCGTGGCGTCTCCCAGTCCACCACGGCTTGCACGCACCTTCTCTTGCCGTCGCCAATCCAGTGACCAAGGAACTAGACCTTATGCAAAGCACCTTTTTCACATAGAGCGGATTTTCCCTTATGATCTGGAATTGGTCATAGTCTGCCAAGAGGGCAACAAAGCGCCTAAGGATTTTCTGCCATAGTCCTTCATTAAGTTACATAGTTGTTTTAACACCTTTAGGCACTCCCGTGAAACAAGTTCCCCCTCAAGGGGAGTTCTTATTCTTTCATAAGAAAAGCCCCTTTATTAGTAAGGCGGTCCAGTAAAATTTAGTACCTTAACTCCCCAAAGGTAAGAACGGGCGTACTCCATTATGGGTGTAACGGAGAGAGGAACTCTCTTTCCAGAAGAGGGATTAGTAGTAAAAGTTTTCCCAAAAGATTAGGAAAATAAATAACTCCTGTTGAAGTCTTAGGTCTAGCACGTTGCACCCTTGAGCCCTCTGATCACTTGGTCAGTACCAATCCTAAGACCAAATGCTATCTCAAAAGAGTACATGCTGCTGCTCTAACCTCTAAAACCTGAAGAAGATTCCAGCCGCGTGTATGATGCCCTGATGCTGTCATCCGATATCAGGACTGCCTTTGTCCAGGCGCTGCTGGATCCTGACAAATATCAAAGCCAGTTCGCTGAGGTGAACATGAAGGAGGCCCTGTATGCCCAGTATTCGGCTGCTGTCACCTTCACTAACGACGACCTCATGCTGAAAACAACTGAACACAATCGTCCCAACGGGGAGATTTACAATCACAAGGTCAATCGCATCCTGTTAGACCCTGGTTCGTCGGTCAGCCTTCTGCCCCTGCGACCCGAGCCAACCAAAGCAGAAGTTAAGGCCAAGATGTTCCCCAAAACGGCAGAAAGATCTAAGCCAGCCTCGAAACTACAGAGCCGGCCGGAATCATCAGCAATTCCTTCCTCAAAGAATGACGAAGGTTCAGAAGGAGAGGCTATTCTCGATGCAGCAAGCAACGCAGAATCAGAAGAGGTTTTTATTCCTCGATGATACATCAAGTGACGCAGGGTCAAGTGTGCTCCACGTCGGAAGTGAATCTGATTCAGAAAGAGAAGCCGAGCTGACTTAGTCGTCCAAAGGCCCCAAGTGAGTAAGGCCTTCTTCCACGAAATGGAATTCTTCCCGTCCAGACGATGCGCACTCCTGATGGGCTCACAAAATCCATGGCAAAAATGGAGATATCGGTTGTGCAAGACCTGAAGACGTTTTATGTCCCATCCTAGTTGGCCGGGAGGCCTGGGACCTTGTTCTACCAGTCGACTGAGCAGCCCCTCTGGAGAGAAGACCGGATTCATAAGGAAGATCCTTACAAAGATGCCACCGAACCGGTGAAGACTCATTACTATTCGCCGAAGGTTAAGGCTTTCTTAGAGAAGGCGGGATACAACTTCAGGCAGCTTTCATTTTTTTTAATATAATGGTAAGCCGGGTCAATCTGCTATTCAGTTAAAAAACCTTGAATTATGCTTTCTTAACTTCCGAATTGAAATTCGTATAAAAGTCGATGGATGCGGCGTGGTTACCATAGCTCATGCATTTATTTGAATCTCTGGAAAAAAGTTTTGGGGTTTCGGGTACTCAAAAAAAAAGGCTCTACTCTACCCAGCTTTTATCCCGTAGTTGCATTTCTCTCCCGGTTATTAAGTAATAAGCCCTATTTGATCTAGTAAGGGGAGGTAAAGGTCACAAAGAAAGGTTCCTGGAATCTCATTTTGTTGGCTTAGCATTCGCATCCCACTCCCGAGAGAAAGGAAGAATTCATTCTTGCACTAAATACTATCCGTTTGTAAGGAGTGTGTGAGCGACCCCTGCAAGTGCACTGAGAAGTAGTGCATTCATTCTCTCCCTTAGAGTCGGGGAGCATGAGGTTAGTCATAAGCCTGGACAATGAGAAGCACATGCCTTAGCTTATGGGTAAAATAAAGAAGTGTGCTTCTTCCCCTTTTGGCCACTAATGTGTGTGGTGCCCCTCTATTCACGTAATAGACTATTGCTATTGGGTTGTTCATCCTTTTCACATGCATACAACTCGGTATAGAAATGCCAGGCTCAAAAGCATTCGAGCATATCTTTTTTTGAGTAGCTGCAAGTGAGCCTTATTTTATTAGTAAAGTCTTGATCTAAATATAGGCTAAGATATCAACGGATAGTTCTTTCAACATGTGGGATGAGGGGAATAAGTAGCTGATCAAGATAGATGTGAGAAGCAGGCTGTACTGTAATCTAACGTTGTGGTGTGTGGGATCCGGCAAAAGAGGCGCGTTCTACTATACTATTGTACCAACCACCTGCGTTCATTACAGCACCTTCGCCCTACATACATAAGGGAATCGAGGTTTGGAACCCCTTTTCTATTCGAATGAGAAAATCCGAGCACCCGCCGAATTGGTAAGGCAGACGTATCAATCCAACCCATACGATTCATTCATTAAAAAATTTACGGGTGTGAAGACCGGGCAAGGTTGTGCTATCTCCTTGTTCAGCCCTACAAAGTAAGCCCTCAAAGTCCTACCTTATTCTTTTTTGATATATTAAAAAGTCTGCAAAGGAAAAACCTACAACATGGATAGAAATGTGCTGATCGATCAAGTCTATGCTACGGGTAGATTTGTACATGAGAAGGAGACTGCGGGCCAGCCACTTCTGTCTAATAGAAAACCACGCTTTCCCTCCCTCAAAACAATGTTCCTCTCGCTCAAAAATAATTAGCATACTCCATACCATATCCGAAGTGAGTTGGCTGAAAGACCCAGAAGTCTAGTCGTTGAGGGGTTTTAGGATAGAAATAGACAGGATTCATTTCAGATCCAGTACAAATCGAATCTAATCTGATCCCTTTGAATTTTTTAATTTCCTATTTTCACACTTCGCTCTTTCCTACGTTGCTTTCCGGGGCCCATCTAAGTGATGTGCGCGGTACAAAGGCCTATCAATCAGGTAAGCTCGGAACTCTTTTGATTCATCCTATCGGCTCTGCTCATCCCAAATAGATATTATATCTTCCAGATTTAGGAATCTAAATTCGGATAATAAGCTAGACTTTATATTTTTAAAAGAATTGACTCGGAATGCAAGAAAAGAAACTACTTCATGGGGCAAAGTCCGCTATTGTCCCTTCACTTAGGGCTGTGAATCAGGGCCTAGCTGTTAAGAGAGAGGTGTAACTAGTGCTGCTGTCGTCAGTCCACCTAGTAACAAATCAATGAGAAAAGTGAAGGTAAAGCCCACCTCAATCCCTTCCCTTGGAAGTCGTGCCCAAAGAGAAATAGACTAGAATAGAGCGCGAAGGCCATTACTCCAAAGAATACTTGAAATCGACTTCCTCTTCTGGATGACGGGGGTTGGTTTCACCTGTACTTATCGATGAATCTTTATGTGATTGATCGAGCACACAACCAGAAAGAATGAAAAAACAAGAAAATACAAGGGCGAGTAAAAAAAAGGATTTACTGAGTACGTCTGTAAGCCTTTATTCAAGCAAGCTTTCTTAGGGAGACAGACGTTTTGGTTCATCTCTGATTCCAGGCGCCGTTCATAGCCCTTGCCCAGCCCAGCCATTCCATCATCGAGTTCGGACCTAGTAAGGGCACTCCGTTAAAGCGGTTGATCACAGAATCCCTAGCTATAGCTCCTGATCCTGATTGCGTTGGGTGTTGTGGAGGGAATGCACGCAGCCAGTCGGTTCTCTGCTGCTTTAGCCGTCCCCGTAGAAAAGAAGGGAAAAAGGAGAGAAAGAACCTCTTGCCACTGTTCTTGCCCCCGCTACTTTCCCCGATATGAATATGAAAGTAATGCTATTTTATGGCACCCGGTCATTTAAGTACCTACAATATCTTACGGCAGCTAAAGCAAGTGACTTAGTTATTCCACAGCATTCCGATCAATACCAGTAAAAGGATCCCCGATCGAATCAGAAATTGCAGAGTTAGGGAGACTTCCTCGCTTAGCTCGTGGCTGCCATTACCAAAGAAAGGGGAAGGTATTAATTAAGATAAAGTCATCATTTCATTAGTGCCATTCTAGTAGTGGAATAGAAACCTCCGCTTGATCCTGAATCTTTTGATCGTCTGATGGCATCCTTCGGTGATTTATGCGCAGCACATAGTTTCCCAACCTCTACATTGAAGTCTACAGCTGGGCTAGCAGCTCCTCCTCCTGCCGCCTATTCAGCTCCTCCGGCCGCCTATGGAAGTAGTAGAGCCACCTAAAGTGCTTTATAGAAAGTAGTCCCATGCATTCCTACAAATGTAAATGGTATCGCTAGACGGTAAGGAAAGAGAAAGGGCCTTTCAGCCTCTGCTTGAGTTCCTCTTTTTTATGTTTATGGTCTTTCTCGAGGCGCTGCCTACCTACAAGGCAAGATCAATTGAACCTTCACCTTAAACTGCGACCGGTCTAAATGCAGGCGCTTCGGGCACAGTAGTTGTTATAGATCAATCCATGGGAGTCTCCGACTTGCTACCCCTTCTCCAGAGCTGCAAAAGAGTTTGACTTCTATTATCTTACGTATAATTTCTAGCAATACTCTTAGTAACTCTCTTTTTATAAGATATTATAAAAAGTCTTTTGGCATACCAATCAGTGAAACTCTAAGCTATCACAGCTACATCCACTCATAAATGCTCCGCTGCTCGGGGAACACTCGTTACGAAGAAAAGGGGAGGTTACTCTCGTCCTACACTAGGTCACCCTCGTCCCTACACTAGCTTCTCCCTCTCCCTACGGTCGAGTTGCCCCGCCCATTTCCTCTCAGACAAGCACGTAACCATCCCCAGTCGAGCTAGCGGCTCTATCTTCTACTGATATCGAGCTAGGTCCAGATAGCTAAATTGATTGTATGACCATTTCTGGACGTTTCTACGGTTTATGGCCAGGGATGCAATCCTATCGATCGATTTCCCTATAGCTTTTTGCCCTCTCGGCGTAAGATTTTGATTGGAAGATTGGGTGAAGCCTAGCTTCTTTCTTTCTTGCCTCTGCCAAAACCAATAGGAATTGGAGCTCCTTCTGAGTAGAATGAGGAGAGTGCAGACGCTTTCACAGATGCCCGGTATCTTCCGGAGCTGTAATCTTTACACACTAAGTAAGCAAGCTTTGGTTGGCTCTATTAACTCAAGATATCCATCATCCCGCGCTATACGGATCGAAGCCTTCCACTTTAGGAATAGGTTTAATTGTTTAATGTGAACGCTAAGGAAGAGAAATCCTTACCGGAAAGCCGGGGAAGTAAGGTTATGAAAGGTAGTTTGCTCGCTCGACCAAAAAAGAAAGATTGAAACAGCCAAGAACAACGAAAACCTTTCAAGCGGACAAAAGCTTTTTAAACCCAGATGATTCTACCAAATCCAATCCTTCAAGAGCGGGGGATAGCAACCAAAGGAAATCGTTCGCAAGGCTAGCCGGTTAAATGGATAAGTCGTGTAACAAACAATCCTTGTTCCTTTCGCCTTGCTGCCTTCGTCTTTCGGCTTTAGGACTAGCTCAGTCTTCTTTAATAAATAGGTATTCAGTGAGTGACTCTTTCCATCTTTAGTTTAGGTTCATTACGGCAGTTGTTAGTTCCGTCTCTTTATCAGTTAATTCGGTATCGTTTATTAATTGCTTTAAGGGCCCCAGGTGCGCTTAAAGTCTTATGATGATCCCTTTGCCCGGTTAAACCATCGGACTCGACTAAGAAATCCATGCCAGAGACTCCTCCTAGTAACCATCCCCGAAATCCAGGAAGGTGTTCTTGAAGACATGGCGGGCTCCAAGCTACACCCTTCTCTGCTACCAAATCATAGATCTTCCAAAGAAGACCAAAGCGAATGAGCTCACTCGATTCGCGTCTGATCCTCCATGATTTCTCATAGACTGATGCGGAAAAGAAGTCACTTAAGGAAACATCCGGTGAATTCGCGACACTCCAGTCTCCAGTACCAATGGACGTACCGAAGCCAATCCTTCATCCAGTTTCTGAGCAAAGACCACTCAAGGAAGTCCCGGACTCTTTTTGTTGGAAATAATTCATCAGGAGCCACCTTAAAATCCGAAGGTTTCGTCTCTTTAAGAAGGGAAGGAGATAATGAACCTCGAAGATAAGGAAGCGAAAGCTCACTCTGCCAAGCCACAATTCTAATGGATAGTCATTGTGACCCCGAGGCTTGGTGTACATAGCAAGAACCCGCTCAAAGTGACGAGATCTTGTATGACTGAGTTTGGCAAGGACCCTATAACCTGCACCACCTATCCTTACTAAGGTAGAGAACCTTCGTAATGAATGGATATTTTTTACATATAGCCACCATATGGATGATGGTAAGCAAGCAAACAACGAGCAGACATGGCAGATAAATCCACGCGTCCTTCCTTCTTTATAAGAAAAACTAGCATAAACCCCTTGATAATATAGGGCTTTTTGGGATGCAACAGCTTTTCAGTACGAAAATGACCATGAAAAGCGGAAGACTTTCATTTTCTCGGGAATTTTCAATGCAACCCTAATAAAATGGACATCAAAAGTTGCATTATTGCCTTTTCCTTTTTTAGTCAAAGATTTTTCGTTGCAAGACCCTTTTAGTAAATAAAGTGCCGTTGAAACTCAACAAGTTGCTAAAACCCCTGGGGCATGCAGGGAACTAATCATAAGGATAAGACAAGCAAGCTTTTGAAGGGCAAGCTTAAGAGATTGAGGAGGGGCGGGAATGAAGAAGCGAGCCGGATTAGTCTTAGTTATTAGTAAAGGGCGAATGAAGGGACACGACCGGTTGGCGAGCGAGTGTGCTGGTTTGAGAGCTTGATAATTGGATAGTGATGAATCGGGACTTAGTTAGCTATTAATAGAATCCGGAACCGCTCTTCCGTCTTAAACATTCTTTTGAATTGGTGGCTGTTTGTGCTTGGGAAAGGAAATCCCACTGGCTCTTTTGAAGGGGCTGCCTGGTCTTGACTTCCTCGATCTCCATTTGGTAGGCAATCCAGAGGTCGGAATAGAATGCGGCCGAACAGCTTAACAAAGCCCCTGCCCTAATTTCGATCTTAGGTCTTCTTTTAACTTCAGAGCACCACCTGATGGAAATATTTCGGAATGCACATGTCACCCCAGACATTTCACCCGCCAGGTTAGTGGGACAGATTTTGGCTCAGCTTCAACCTCGTGAGAGGTGATTGCACCAGTAGCAAAAGAGATCTCAGGATAAAGAGGTACCATATCATATGTGTAACGAGAATGGACATGACACAGCAAGTTGCTAGTATAACTTGCGGTCTGAAAGCTTTTCAGTCAAGACTGGTCGGGGCTCTGGAGAGGAAGAATCTACATCGATCACGATGCGAGCAAAAAAGAGGGAATTCTCTAATCCGATAGCCTTACAACAAACAAGCTTGCTTAACGCACTAGCTTTGAGTTCCGACTTAAAAGCTCTTATAAGTTCAAAACCAAAAGACAAAGCGCATCGCTCTCACGCTCGTCAGTAAAGTCAGTTATTCGCCTTTTATAAACGAGTGTTGTGTACTAATAGACTTGCTTATCGTAACCGCAAAGAAAGAACGGTTCTATCTATTTTTCCATAAGGGCTGGGGCGCCTTTCGAACGGTATAAGTTACGACTTCGCTTCCGAAAAGATAGATTTTACTGTGATTTACCCGCATCCACTACCGGAAGGAATTGCCTCACTTACCGCCTGCTCTTATTCCCATCGATATGCCCGGAAACAAGAACATTCTTTATCTCATTCCCTTTACCTTAAGCCTGACAAAGATAGAATGTTTCACTTGCCGTAAAGACTCTATCTCCACAGCCGCCTTCTCTTTCCTTTGCATTACAAACAAAGCGATCCGCTTTCATAACTAATAAGGCGTAAAAGAAAGGAGTCTCGGTATTCGTTCTGACTTCCGCTCGCAAAGGAACAAGATCTGGATTTTACTAGGGCGAGCGCAGTTTACTATGCGAGTGAAGAGATTTAAGCGAGCTAATAGCGAGTGGACTTTGCCCCTCCCTTTCTTTAGACTTGCAGTAAAGCTGAACAAGTTTACTCCGCTTGCACTTGAGCTTGAAGCCTTTTTTTAATCCTAAAAAAGTATAAAAAAATCCCCAAAGCTACAAGAAAGCCGAGACTACAACCGCTACTTGCCCAATAGTACAGCGCCCTCCTTCCTGACTTTACTTTCCTAGCTACCAAGCCCCTCTTCAAACCCTTGCCAGAAGGACGAAAGGAAAGATTCTCCGCGATACCGCTTGAATAACGATAATCGGAGTGAAAAGCCTTAAAGAGAAAGCTTTAGCAACGGTAGGAGTTACTACTTACGCCAGCACCCGACGAGCTTACCAGAACCTTCTCCCGCAACAACAAGAAGAGTTTGGCTTGGACAAGTTCATGATATGAAGAGCCTTTAGATGAAGAACGCCCTACTAATACAAGTCAAGGAGAGGAAAGGACTCAAGATCCCGAGACAACAACGGGTGAAGGTACTACATATAAGCCTTCAATCCGGCTTGATATGCTTTCTCTTCATATAGATATTCTTTTTTTTTTAGGACATGAAGAACGGGAGAAGAGAACAGGGGGTCAAAGTGACGAGACACCGGGATCGCGTCGCCTTACGACACCGATGAAAGTAATTTCTGATGAGGAGGAAAGTAAAATAAAGGGGATGGAAATTGACCATCCTTCAAGAAGTAGGGGGGGAAAGAAAAAGGTGAAGGAGAGGAAGCTGGAAATGGAGACAAAGAAGAAGACGAAGAGAGTTCAAACTCTTTTTTTTAGTTCCGAGGATGAGGAGGATCCAACGAGCTTACCTTATTATTAGAGAAAGGGGAAAGAGTAGGGTCTATAAGGTCTGGTTCTCTAATGTTGATTCTGAATCTGGCTAAATTCTTATATTGAAATTGCATTCTTCTCAAAGAAATATCCCCCGAAGACGAATTCCATTGAGAGGCAATCATCGCTAGTTTCTCCCGAGGGCGTGGTCCCCCAAGAAAGAATGTATTTCAGTCAATTTAAGGATGGTCGTGGCCGGGGTCAATGAAGAAAACTCCCTTTGAAGCATGAAGGGGGTAGTTTACTACTTGTTAGAGTAAGGTAGTTTACTTGCTCGACCATAGGGAGAGGGAGCTTGCTTACTTAGTGCTTGCACTAAGGAAGCCGCACAATGCCAAATGAGGTCTCTGGGCTTCCCGTGTATTCATCCAAATTAGATCCATGATAAAGTTATGGACACGTCCACAAAACCGAAAATCTTTCGATCCCATGCAGTCAATGCCAATGGGTGTGCTTAAGAGCTGGTGGCAACCGAATACCTTTCACACCTAACCCGGGCTTTTGCCAACAACCTTTCTTTCAAAATCCACTTGGTGAACCTATCCAAAGTCCAGGAACAGCTACAAAGGCTTCAAGAGACAGTGGCTCGAAGCATTAAGAGGAAATAGAAAGATTCGTATGAAGAGGTCCTCAACCCTTAGATTTGGAAGGAATGAGAGGGCCCACATCAAAGGGTAGTTGAACCTACATAGCGCAAAGGGGGATCCCCTTAGGGCAAGCACTAAGCAAGTAAACTACCTTATTCGCGGGAATTTCCTCCCTCCGGTGCTGTCTCCTCACTAAGCGCTCTTCTTGTCGTTTCAACCTTTCCTTCATATCGAATTTGGCCTGAAGTCTTTCTTTAGCTTGATCAGATAATGGTGCTACACTTTTGGACATAGGATTTGATATCACCCAATTCTTCGTTTAGTAACGTAGAACTCATACTACGCTAGTAGGGGCTAATCAAAGTAAAGAGAGTCCAATCTCTGAAATAGAGCTTGGTCTCTCCATACTAAGGCGTAGGTTATGACTTGATCCAATAGAGTCAGAACACCTTTATATCTAAATGAAATGGTGCTCAATGAAACGATCCAGATTCCACACTATGCTGTGGGTTGGGGAGAGAGCTGCTCTGCGAAGCTGGGCGTTCAGTGTTCTTATGGAGGAACCATACTAGAAAGAGAATAGAAAAGGCCTTCACTTCAAAAAAGAGCGAGGGAGTGATGGGCAACCTTAGTCTATATGTTGCTCGTGAGCCGCCAAGTACAAGTCTCGCAACAGTACTGGCGCAAAAGGATCGGTCCTTCACTTGCCGATCGTTCGCGAGTCGAACTCGCTCTCTTGCCACGCCTTTCACTCACTCGCTTGAGTCGGACTCAATCACTTTTTTGTTTGGAGGATCATTCGTTCTTCACTCTCTTTATATTACCCGCGGGGAGCGCAGCAACCAAGGTGCATATTATCATATAGAAACAAGCGAAGCGTAGCGATTCGTACTACCGGAAAAGTTTCGCTAACCGGCAGGCAATAGAGTCCGTCGATATGCGCAAGCAAGCGTAGCGAATCACATAGATAAGCCCCTACCTGCCAGCGCGCGGATAGATAGGGCGAGCGAAGCGCGAAGAGGATGGATGTCTGAGCGGTTGAAAGAGTCGGTCTTGAAAACCGAAGTATTGATAGGAATACCGGGGGTTCGAATCCCTCTCCATCCGCGAAGTCATAAGTTATCTCTTGCGTTATCTATAGATAGGAACGAATCGGATCGACTCGACTGAATGGGTAGCTTGTGTTATGATGTAGACGGAGGTTCTTGTGTTATGATTTAGTTAGGACTTTGTCTCCCTTTCGTTATCTTCCGCTCCCCTTGTATAGGTTGGGGGGTGGATTACCTTTGGGAGCTAAGCCGAAGATCTCGGTGGTCTTGTGAGTGGTTGAAAAACTACGATTGCAGTTTTCTTTAGGAAGTCCCATAGCAGTGAGGCTTAACAGACAAAGAAAACGGTGGATACTTCCACTAGTTGGGTAGAAGGTGACGACCCTAATGAATCGACTATGAAGGTGGCTGTTAGCTACATCAGCGCTCAAATTCTTTCATCGTCCCTGGCATCGATGATCAACCCCGGGCACATTTAGGTTTTGATCTTCGGCCATCCTGGTCCTCAGGACCCAACACAATATTATTCATTCTTATATATTTCCTTTAAAAGATGCAAAAGGTGTTGATACGTCCTATCCACATAGAAAGCTTACCCTCTTCCACGCATTACCGGTGGATGCTACAGCCGCTAACACTTTGGCTGCAGGAGGGGAATGGTTAAGTGAAACTCTCGACGTCTTGTTTGGTAAACGGGATGTTTACCCGGGCGCCGTAGTCTTGCCTAACCGTTCGGTCGGAGATACCTTTGTATGGTATAGCAAGCAGTTTAGCTACTTGTATCGATTTGCCACAGTGTGGTTAGATACAATGCGATGGCAGCCGCGGCTTGGTAGGATGTTAATGAAGGTCGAGGGAGCAGGGAAGAAAAGGTTATTCCCTATTGACTCACCCTTGTATCAGGCCTCGGTACGGCCTATACATGATTGGGCCATGACGGTTTTGGCAAGGTTAAAAAAGGATGGTACCTATAACCAGACCCAACCGTTGGAGTACCTTATAGGAAAGAAAAAATGATTTTCTTTTGATCTCAAGGCTGCTACCGATTCCTTACCAGTTATCCTGACGTCCTGTATGATTGCAGGGTTGTTCGGAAATCCCTTTGCAACTTCCTGGACGTTCATACTTTGTTCTGTAGTCTTTCAATTACCATATTTAGATAAAAAAGGCTATAGGTCATCGGTTGTGACGTTCACGAAGGTAGTTTACTTACTTAGTGCTTGCGCTAAGGGCTAGGGTTGCTTTCTCTGTTGGTTGAATTGGCCACTAGGTGGAATCAGACCTTCGGCTCTCGATTGCTGCTGGATTACCTATGTCGCTTGCGTTAAGCTTTCTTCGCTTTCAGTTCTCGGAGATGCACAGGTCGTGGATTCCAAAGCCTAACAAGCCAGGCCCTATAACACCATGCAAGAAGGACCTCATTGTCATGGAAGCCCTTTCCTTACTCCTCAATATAGTCTATGAGGACGTCCTTCTGACCCACTCTCATGGCTTTAGGAAGGGGAGAGGACCCATTACCTTCTTCGCGCATGTTGATAGTTGGGGGACAGTAGATCGATTTTTCAAAGCAGACATTGTTGGTTGTTTTGATAACATTGATCACACTCTTCTAAATAGAAGAATTGGTTTAGATATGGGTGAGAGCAGTGAGGGCTTTTGTAACTAAATTTTTCAGCTTTCTAAAAAACGGAAATAAGAGATAAAGAAGGTAAGACTTATGGCTCCTGTATAAAAGGGCAGCCCGTTGTATCCCGTCTTAATGAACAGCTTTCTTCACCAACTTGATGTGAAGGTGCAAGACTTTATGAGTAAAGAAGCGAGAATTAGGTATGTGCGCTACGCTGACGATATACTTTTTGCTATTAAGGAAGGAGCCAACTCAGAAACGGTAAGCCAAGGGTTCAAGCAATTCTTTAATGAGGTCTTGACTGAGCTCAAACTGGAAGCAACTAGTTTTGAGCTCGTTCGAGGAATAAGCAAGCCATGCTCTACCTTAGTTCTCGGAGTCCTAATATAAATTCGTCCGGACAGAAACTTGGAGTTAAGGGCAGCCATTAATAGGTTAAAAAACAAATTGTTTCAATCAATCGACAACGACATAAGGAAGATACAAGGCAAACGCGTAAAACACTTTGAGAGAGCGCTCCTTCCCCGAGTATTCCAGTATCTCGCTCTCTCAAAGTGTTGTTGCAATGCTAACGAGGTACTAGCTTTTCTACAGAATTCGTACATTCAAAAGTACAAGTTGTATCTTCAACTACATAAGAAGAAAAAGCCCAAGGGTAAAGGCGACACCGAAAACCTCCTCAACTTAAGAAGTATCAATACGCGTTTAAAGCATTTCCAACTATAATTGCGTAGGAAAGGAATTCATTGATTTCGAACAACAAAAAAAGGAGGTCCATGAGCACTAACTTTCTTCTCTTACCCTTTTTTTGGAAAGGAATGCTGCTATAAAGGAGGCGGAATTACAGTTCAGTTAAAGTATAATGGCAGGATAGCCGCCGCTAACTAAATTCACACAATTTTCGTATAGAAACAACAGCACCAGTACGGCTTTTAGAGGGCCCTCTCCTCTCTTCTATTACTTGTTTGAGTTCCCCCGTCTCCCATCCTCTTTTCAAGTCCCACTCTTTTCCCGGTTAACAACGGCGGACCCTCTTAGTTATGTTAAATAGAGTCCCATCTAAGGGAACAGAACTTTTTAGTATCAAAAAGTCACATGGCAACCTATGCCCGAATCACATTCTTTTTTATTTAAGTTATCTTCTTTTATAGTCTTTTCTTTATTGGCTTCATCCCGTCCGTCCCATTACATCTAGTGCGTGTCATACTTTTTGGGTATAAGCCCTTAGCGCAAGCACTAAGCAAGTAAACTACCTTTTTCGCTAAACCAACAAGGCATTCCATTGAATGAAGCCCACTTCCCTCCTAGAATAGAAAGCCGCTTTCGGGGGAGAACTCTTGCTCACAGGCTCCCTGAAACCAAGAGACGAGACAGAAGATGCATAAGATGCAGAGGATACTATGGATTCAGAGTGAGCCTCTATCCTAGAGAAGAGAGCACCTTCAACCGACAAAGCACTTATTTCCCGCTCTTCCTGCTTGGCCAAGATGTGTTAAACGGAGCCTTCTTTAAAAATGTCTCTAAAGGTGGATAATGGGACTACAGGTCTGCTGCTTTGACTTTTTCTTTTTAGGAGAATCAAAAAATGTCGGCGAAAAGTAAAAGGCGGAGAATCCCTCGAAAAAAAGGCGGCAAATCGCGCAGAAGCTCTTTATTACTTTTTGCTGCGCTTGAACTGCAAGAAGAATCCAGGGATATTGTGTACCTAAATTCCACTTAAGGACCAAGACAAGCGGAGCCCTGATCCTGTTGAGGCAGAGTAAGAGGTAGTTTAATTGCTCGACCATAGGGAGACGTAGTAAAATTGCTTACTTAGTGCTTGCACTAAGGAATGATTCGCGATTCCCAGATAGCAATAGCAATGCGGCTAAAGCGATGCTAAGCGCACAGACAGAGAAAAAAAGGGATTGATTTCGAACGGGATTCCCCAATTGCAATGGATTCGCGAGCAGAGCCAAGGAACTGATGTGTAGCATCGGGGCCGCGGGATCAAGCTTCGGGCTAGCTTAAGAGTGGTCGAGCTTGTTCTCACCCTATGAGAGAAGGATCGGGATTAGCTCATTCACTCCTAAACTCATTCAGCGTCTGGGGACGGATAAGAATTACAGAGGGGCGAGATACTTTCTATACTGGTTGTCGAAAAAAGAAGGAAAATCCTATCCCTGTAGGAGTGCTTGAAAGGATATTACTATGTGGTTGTCAAGCTCGTATCTCAGAGTAGAGGGTAACGAAGTCGCTCGACTGAAAGGAGAGGGTAACGAGACGGAAGATGTGATAGTTCGGGGTGTCAACTAGAGCAAGCTATCCCGCATGGAACGAGAAACTCACGCCCAGTAGAGCTATATGCGTTCAGAGCTGCAGCTTGCATAGAGCCGGTCTCCCATGAGCGTAAGATCCTATCGTCTATAGACATGACTCCACTTTAGAGGAAATAACATAGGGACAGACAAGCTCTTAGGGTAGGGTTAAAACTACTGAAATAGCCTGATCGTTATGTCTAAACTTCTTCCAGATTGAATGAGTTAATGAGATAATCCTTCTATGTCTCACACGGCAGATAACTCAGTTAGATAAAGGTAGTTTACTTGCTTAGTGCGAAACCCTGCCTGTCCCATGATAGAACGAATTGGGCAACCTTAGCAGCTTCTTCTTGTTTAGCGAGGAAAGCCTGTTACGAGTAAGTGGAGGGGCGCAGAAATAGCTAGAACTGAATGCGGAAAGTATGGGAAAACATCTCGTAATGTATTTAACCAGAAAATAGATTATGCTCCTGCGAAAGTATCTACTCGTTACGGAATCTTAGGTGTCAAAGTGTGGATTTCATATAAAAAAAAAAGGGACGTGCTATATCCGAAACGGACGAAATATAGTAAATATCGTAAAGGCAGATGTAGTAAGGGTTGCAAACCGGACGGTACACAACTTGGTTTTGGGAGATATGGCACTAAAAGTTGTAGAGCTGGTCGTCTTTCATATCGAGCCATTGAAGCAGCGCGTCGGGCTACAATCGGACAATTCCATCGTGCTATGAGCCGAAGAAATAGTAAGATATGGGTAAGAGTTCTCGCAGATCTCCCTATTACCGGGAAACCTACAGAAGTAAGAATGGGAAGGGGAAAAGGAAATCCTACGGGTTGGATCGCTCGTGTGTCCACGGGACAAATCCCATTTGAAATGGATGGTGTGAGTTTGTCAAATGCTCGACAAGCCGCTACATTAGCGGCGCATAAACCATGTTCGTCAACCAAGTTTGTTCAGTGGTCGTAACGTAATTGGTTAGCGGGGAAAACCGGGCCGGGATTCAAAAGAATTAGGCGAAGTGTTTGTTCCTGAACGACGGAAGTGGAAAGACACTAAGGGAGAGGGATATATTCCTTGATTTTAGTAATCGCCGAGATTGTACGACGAACCCTTTTGTTCCAGGTGTACGACCCTGATACGTTACGGTTTAGATCCGCCGGCCCGGTTTATAAAGTGATAGTAGTAAGAATAAATAAGAAAGATAAAAGCTCAGATTCAGGAAAGGAGGCTTTATGGGAGAAAGGAAGAAAAGTATGTATGTATCTGGGGGGTGGGGGTGGAAGGAATTGGCAGAATTCTTTTAGGTCCCAATGAGGGGGGACCGGGTCATGCGACGGATGCAAGCTAGACTTTTAAGTAAAAAATCCAAGATTTCATAGAAGAAGGAAAAATCGACGTGGTGGATGAACAGGAAGCTCCTAAGAACCCCAACGATAAAATGGGAGTTTTTTAGAACCCGCTCCCTAGTCACGCTCTGGTCTCAACATGCTGGGCCGAGGAAGTGTCCGATTTCCAACAGCCCCCTACCATCACTACAATTAAAGCTATTAATACTCTCTGGCTTTGTGAGGAAGATCCCTCCCACTGGATCATCATGACCCCTACGTTCCGGCTTTTCAAAAGGCGATCCGGAAGAAGAATTCAAAAAAGGGATAAGGCTGCAAGAAAGAACCTAGAGAGGAAGTTCCGCCGAAACGAAAGAAGAAGAGGAAATGCCGCTCAAAGGAGAAATGCTGCCGGAAGAAGAGGAAATAAGACTCGAGTCTCTGGAAATGTTTCAAGAGGGAGTTCCATGGGAAGAGGAAAATTCAGAAAAAGAGAAAGAAAAGAAGAAGATTGAATGGATTATCCCGAACCCGCCTCCGCCGCCGTCGCACGAACCATTTATGATGACCGCGTCTGGGTGGATTGTGGTGCTACCATTCCTTTAGGATACCGTTCGGCTTCAGTAAAAATTCTTCCCCTTTAGTTTTTATAGATATTGAGTTTGTACGGTAACTCAACTTTGAGTATGGAATTTACTTTGTTGGTTGAGTGGAGTTACGGTAGTTCAATCTATAAAGGAAGGACTGGAAAGGCAGACTCGATCCTTTCAGTCTCGAGGGATGGCTATTCCTGTTCTGACTGGCCGGGACTCAAACTCAAGGACCTGTTCTAAGGCTGGGAATTGAGCTCTTCAATGGCCTCCCTATGGCTGTTTTGAAGGTTCCTTTCCCCAGACCCCGGGGGGAGGAGCTGTAGAGAAGGCAACCGCCCTCGCCCGAGGGTAAAGAGCATCAATAGTGAGTTCTCTACTATATAAAGAGCTATAAAGAATCTAGAAGGGTCTTTTAAGAAGCCTTAAGGATAAAGAAAAAGAGAAGTAATAGGAGTCTAATAAGGATAGCTACGATAGAAGAGTTCCGACCAGAGATACAGTAACGAAGGAAACAAACTAGCTGTTTTTAAGCGATCTCGATCTCGCTTCCGCTCCGGGCAGTGAAGAGAGAAGACGGAAACGGATTCTCTCTTGCTTTCGTTCCTCTATCCGTGGTAAGAGTGAATCCCTTTCGGTATCCTCACTTGATCTAACCTAAGAACTTGATCAAAATAAGACTTCGGACCGGAATAACTTTACTTTATCATTCCTCCCCCCTGTAATGTAAAGTGTTTTTTCTCCTCGCTTCGTTCCTTTACCTGCTCAACCAAGATTTCTCTTCCTGTAAGAACAGATGCTAGCACTAATAACAGCTAAGTTGTCCAATCTGCTCATTAAGAGAAATGAATGCAAGTAGGTAAACAACAGGGAGTCCCTGACTTCAAGACACATGGTGAAGAGCACCGGTCAAGCTCACACACAAGAGGGAAGGAACGAAAGATTGATTGATCTGCTGCTAGTGCTTGTTGTTAAAGTTAAAGCAGCTTTCTGTTTTCTCTTAATGTTACAAGGTTGATCTAAAAATCGTAAGTATAGTTACGGTTGTTTCCCCTATGAGTTGAGCTAGAAGCAGTTAACAAGATTCTCAAGTTACTGTTTTTAATTCAGGGTAAATGTTCAGTGGCTATCTTCTCGACTGTCTGCTTTACGGAACGAACTCAAGTGTGATTGAAGTAGCGAGGTTCTGAAAGAAAGGGGCTCCTCCCCACAAAAGCTCTACTGAGCTGGGCACAGAAAGACTGTCTGTCTACTCTAAACTTCAAGATCATGAGAGGGAGTTCCGTTCTCATTCATTCGACTAGACTGAGCGAGAGATTGAGTGTGAACAGCTTCCTATCAGACTACTAGTTCAGTCAATAATCCTCGTTACTAGGCTCGGGCCCAGGTTCTCTGAGTAGACGGGTAGGGGCTTGCTCCGCTCCGTAGTCGAACACTTGGTGCGACCGGATGCTAGTGCGCTTATCTCACTCAATCTTTCTGACGTCTGGGTGCGAGAAGCAAAGGTTATGAAATAAAGGCACCGAAGGTGTGCAAGGTAGAAGGAAAGGTAAGACGAGACATCTACCGAACATCACTTCCAAGCTTCACATTGGGGAGATAAAGTGGATTTGTTCAAGCGTACAATGAACATGTGAATGAACATAGAATATTAGCACATGAATTCTAGGTAACCGTCTACTCTTTCTGTCTAGAGGACAGAGCCCCGAGCGCTAACCTAAAGGCCTAAGTGGAGGCATTCCTCTGCTAGTCCTACTCGTGCTTTCGCTTGTCTTTCCGGCCTCACTTGATCGGGCTGTATTTCCTGACCTGACTGACCTCTCGGGTTACCACTGGACTGTGAGGGCTGCTTACAGCTCCAAACCAAAGAGGAATCCTTTGGCCTGCAAGCCGATGCTTTGACTGCATTGACCACTTGGTGGGGCTGCTGCTTACCGAAGCCTCTTTGCTGACTTTTTCAATCTGGTTAAGGTCGACGAAAGCCCTTTCTTGTGTCTGACCTTTCTCCGATATCTGAACCACCTAAGCCAAAGCCATCGTGAGAAACAGTGGTGAAGCTGGGTTCTGAATGAAAACAGAGCGAGCAGGGAAGAAGAAGGAAGGGGAAGGAAGTGACATACTTCATGTACCCGCTGTTGTCTCCATAAGCGCTGGTGCTCTAATACTAATTACTAATAGGCATTCGCGGACTAATCTTGTCCGCCTTTTAGGTTGTTGCGCCTTATCCGCCTCTTTGAGGTAATTACCAGTCTTAGTTATAGCAGTAGGAATGTGATCTTTGCCTTATCCGGATCTATCTACACTGTCTCAGCTCGTGCAAAGCGGTAACTATCTGAAGGAAGGGTACGGAGTTGATCCTCGCACCGAACTCTAAGCGCTAGTTGAACCTTCTTCGGTCTCTTTCAGCGGCGGGGACTCTCTTAAAGATGGTATTCGTTGCGCTTTCCTCTGACAGTTATGCCCCAAATGAGGGGGGGCAACCGCAAGGGCCGTTCATGTAAGTTTCGCCCTTTTTAAGAAGTATGTTCTAGGTCTTTTCCCAGGAAAGGCATATACTACTGATAGTGGTCTCTGCATTCTCCGATGCGCCCATAAGATTTTTTTTTAGGTTGAATATATGTCTCTATGATTATAGCTCTCCCCTCGCTAGGTCCTGGATCGCCTTCTCCTATGAGCTTTTCTAATCCCGTTGATCTCGAGATGGCTGAGTCCGATTCACCTTGTACTGAAGGGGCGAGTGGGAGGAGTGAGATTAAAAAAAAAAAATTGGTAGAACTACAACCGATGAGTCAACTCGGTCAAGGACTGCAACTTTTCTTAGGCGCTGAGCTATGCATGGACGCCTATCGAGCTTCGTTTGACCTGATTATGATCCCCTCCACTAGATAATATATATAATATCTCTTTGCCTTTGCATAGTATACGGGTCTGTGAATGGTGTTTATGGAGATACAAGGGGTAAACCCTTTCTAAAAAAACAAAAAAGACTATTGCACATCTTTCGTGAGAGAGGGATGCTAAGAACAACAGGCAATGCACTCTATCAAAACATAGCCATTTCTCGTAACATAAACAGGAACGCCTCCTCGAAACAACAGGGATGCTGGCTAGGACTGGTTCAATTGGTGCTCTGGCTGGGCCTGAGCGGAATCAACAACTTACATTAGCTTAGATGCAGCTGTATCCGCATTTCCACTGGGTCAATTGGATCTGATTCAATCCGCCTTTGACGCTGATCCACTAGATGCTGCGGAAACTCCCTTTGCTACTTTTTTCTGGGTCGACTAAAATTGGTGAAGCTTCTGCCTTCCTCGCTTCTGCTCTACCCGCCTCTGACTAGGCCTTTGCTGTTGAAACGAATGCTGTAGAGATGGTGGTGCCTTTGCCTCTGCTTGCTCTGCCCCTGTTTCTTAAATGATTTGTGGGCTGCTGCTTCCATTGATTAACCGGGTCTTCAACCACTGCTTCTGCTGCCTCCATCTATACTCTAGCTGGCTCTATATCAATAGAATAAACTGCAACTGGGGGACTTATACTGATGCTTTTGGTTCCGAGCCGACAAGGTAAACAACCGGCTCCGGATTGGTTCTTAAACCACCTATGCCTCTATTGCCTCTGCTTCTTTAGTAGGAACAAGTGCCCCTTAATTTTTTTATCACTTAACATTTTTGATAAGGGCCGGAACACCACTGGTGGAACAATGGCAGATTTCGGAACTGAGAGTAACTTAATAGAATGAATGCCGCTGCCCAGAGGAGCATAGTTGTTCCGATCAAGTAGTACATTAGTTCTCAACCTGAAGATATGCCGAGGGTTCGGTATTCTGTTAGGGAAAGGGGACTCCAAACCATGACTATTCCGGAGGTGATTTCACGATCTTATATATAACTAATCGAAAAGACTCCTTGATATGACTTTCGGGCAGTAGAGTTTGTTCGTGTTCATTCAACTTGAAATACAGTGACGGCCAACGCGGGTATCCAACTAGAGGGCAACCCATACCGAGAGGTAAGTTCCAATACGCCTATCTCAGGAGAACGAGGTTTCAAATTCCCCTTTCTGCGTCAACAGCTGATCCACGGCACGGAAGCCGGTCAGTAGTTTGTTAAAAAGAGAGACCCGCATCAGGGTAACCTAAAAGAAAGGAAGCCCGCCCTACGGAGACAGATGAGGATGTGAAAATAGCTCCGCCGGCCCTGGGGGACGGTAAGGCATCAATTCAGTGATCAGATTATGCGCCTGTTACAGCAAACCGAAGACTTTTATCTAGCTAGCTTAATGGTTAAAGCACAGGACTAGAGGCACCGAAGGTGATAGTGATTCGAACTCACTCCCAAATGGCATAGGAAATTACAAAAAGAATAGAAGAAAGGATTCTGGCTTATCATTAACAACAAGTCTTGAGCCCTTATCTCCCATGATCAATCCAAAAGAGCGTAGTGATCGAAATAAGTCATTTAAAGCTCTGTTCGCAGCCTCGGAGGTACAATGTGTCATGCTAAGGTCTGCACCGGCCTCTAGAAGCACAGAAATAACTATAGGATGGGTTGGGCCGCTACTTGAGGGCTTCCCTAAAGAGGTAGTTCACTCACTTTCTATTCTGGCTGAGAAAGGGAATATGTTTGATCGGTTTCATAAGTAACTGTTATTCGCCTGGCTTGGCTCGGCTTGATGCAGCTCTACTTTATGTTGATTGGATTATTCTTGCTTGTTCTTCGCTTTCGACTTTTTGGTATCCTTTTTTCCTACGCAGAAATAAATGCAGGCATAAGGTTCCTCCGGGTAGTTGAAGGGTAGCGCAATTCCTTAAGCAATGGACTTCTTCTTGGAGCTGTAGCAGCTGGGCCAGCAAACATATTTGTTTGTGGGCGATTTACGTACTTTGATTACTAGTCTAATGAGTGCCTCCCCGGTACAATTTTTGAGGAATTAAAAAAAAAAAAATTTAGCGGCCCGTTATCCAATAAAATCCATCCAGGTGTACTTTTTGTCAATAGCCATCCCTCTATACTTAGAATGAAAAGATCTCAAAACATACCCCTTATTAGCTGGGGGTCCCCCCCGCCTAGGGAGATAAACATAAACAGGCATAAACATAGTCGCGTTTGCTCCATACGCCCGAAGAGACTCGGCCTCTTTTCTTACTTAAGATGGTTTGCTTGCTCGGTTCGTGTCGTTCTTCTCCCGCCCTAGGGAGTAAACAACTTAACACATCGATACCATAGATCTCGTCAACGCTGAACAAACAACCTAAATGATCAACCGCCCCCTCTTCTGGGAAAAGTGGTTCAGCTCGTAGAGCCAAAGCTGGGGCTGTGTGGCACCTCGGTTTCACATAAGTAATAGCTCTTCGGGGCCGGTGATGCTTGATAAAAAGTCTCATCTCTCCCCTATGGGAAACCATGGGAATCTGTCATCTTCACGAAGAAATCATGCACGAAGGTCGGCATCAAGTCGATTGAAACCCTTGACTTCTGCGCTAAGATGTCCCCAACAAAAACAATATGAAAAGGTCTTATCCGCCTCTAAACAGCAGTCCATGATATGATATCAAAGTTGTGATACCGTACGTAGGCCATGCTACGTTGGAGGTCCTATGCCCCCCCCCAAACAGCGGTTAAAAGACTTGAGTCGAAAAACCGTATGGAAGAAGCAAGCCTCAAGACTTATTAAAATGAATGCCCAAAAGGTAGGATCAAGGTGAAATAGTTCACAAGCCGCTAGGGTGCGGCACCGTTCGAACATTACATCCGGGGATTCAAAGGTTGAGATCGCATATCACATTAGTAGAAAAGATGAAAAGGTGCGCCTGTTCTGTCTAGGTAGCTTGGGATAGATGGTAAACACGCGATTCATAACATATATAATAAGAGTAAAAATGAATCCATCAATTCACTCAGCAACTCGTGATAATTGAAATGGACGTTGCTGCTCTATCTCTCAGCCAAAGGAAAACATCATATGAGATGCACCAATTAAATGAATGAAAAAGTCCAATCGTTGACTCCGTCTTCTTTCCAGGTTTCTAAGTGACCGGAAGCCCGAGTGAAAGGCAGTGATTTGAGGGGTTGGAAAAAGCTTGAAAAAGCGCATTCGTCTTAGATCAAGATTCAGTGTGGTAAATGTGAAACACGTTCCCCAGCTCTATCGTAAGAGTAACGAACCTTACAAAGCTTCGCTTCGGAACAGATACTCTCATACTTCAATTCATGCGTTGGATGTATCTTAAGTTGCCTCTGTTCGAGGCCCTTTTCTCTAAAACAAAAATGATAATGATAAGAAAGAATAAGCTGCAATCGATCTCTAGTCTACGTCTCTTTACTCTACGCGAGAATGGGAATTTCCTTTCATAAAGTAGTAGATTTCTTCTCTACCTTTCCTTGTCCGTGGATATCCGGATGTTGAACCTTCTTCCTCGAGTGAGACAGACGGGATTGAAGAAGGAGTTTCCGCTCCTATACCAATGCTGAATGGCGGTACTACTTCCTAAAGTCGAGTTGTTGCGCCTGTCAAATAAAGTGTGGGTCTGTGTGATTGATCGTCCCCAGGCCCGTTCTTAGTAGTGATGTGCCGGCGCAAGCGGTTCTCCTTAAGATATCCCCCGGAGTTCGTGCTCTACCTTTTGTAGGATCTTAGTAGGAAGAACCATCGTATGAGATGCACCATCTAAGTGAATGAAAAAAAAACCAATCTACTTTGATCACCTGGAAGTTCTGTTATTTAATATTTGCCTTCGGGTTGACTTCCATCTGTTCAAAGGGTGTTGGTTTCACCTCCCTCTTCTGCTTCGCTTCGGAACTCTATTCTCAAGACTCTGTCTTCAGCACAGCTTCTTTATTCCTCTTAGCCGGATGAACCATTGGTAACTAGAATTAGCACAAGATAGTTTAACCTTTAATGCATGAAGTTGAGCAAGAACATAAGAGAGTTATCGCAAAGCAGCTTGTAGATCAAGAGAGGAAAAACGGGACGGCTAACCCAACTCCTTGCTCGAAAGAGGGGGGATCTTTCGATCACTCTGGTAGATCCAAGGCACGTCTTCATCAAGCTCTCGAACAAAGAAGATATGCACCAAAAAACAAAGAGAAGCTTTTGATTGAGGGATTTCTGTTTAGGGTTTTCTGCTGGAGCCATGGTTTCCGTCTCCGCAATGGTGATCCAATGCATGCGCCTGGGTCTCGCGACCCCATCTGCCTATTGTCTTCTTCTGTGAGTTTCGCCTGTTTTCTATCGTCTCTACTTTCGGAATTGGCCTGCCCCTTGATGGTCCTACGAAGCTTGTCTCACGCCCCAACGTAGCGTGTAGAAATCGGTCTTCTCAAGGCAGTTTACTTGCTTACTTTAAAGAGTAAGGAATTTTTGTTATAGATAATGGATGTCCTTGGCTTCATCTGCACGGTGTAATAAAGCAAGGTAAGAGGAGCATATAAGTCAGGCTGCTTGTGCTTAATTAATGTATAAGACTTAGATCAAGCTAGGGCTCGTTCGCTTAGCAAATCTCTAATTAGTCTTCTCCGGTGTCGGCCACAGCCCAAGAAGTAGTCTTTTCCCATTTGCTAGCAACAAGAAGAGAGGTAGGGATTCGGCGCTTATAATAAGAGAAATAAATCACGCGGACTCAAGCCAGCAAACAAAAGACTTTTTATAATATATTTTAGGTCGATCACGGATTCAAGCTATAGCAAAGAAGACTTATAGTCGATCCGATCCGGGACTGAGATGCAAAGACAGAGGAATACGGTAGAAGGAGTACAACAAGCAATCAAAGGAATGCAGGCGTTGGTAAGCGTAGAGGGGCTAGAAAGAGAAGTTAAGGTCGGTAGGCAGAACAGGGGGGGTTTGGGAAAGATAGTAAGTACTTCTTATATCAACCGCAGGCTCCCGTGCTTCTTACTTTTTTTTAGTACTATCCCATTCCTCTATGCCATTCCCGCATTCACTCTATCCGTCCAACAAGCTCTCTCTCCGGCAGAAGACAGGGGTTTTGGAGGGAACTACTAAAGGTGTGTATAAGCCCTACATACAGTGTATGTTAGACTGTCCCTCCAGCCCAGCTGAGCTTCGCTATGAACTAATAGACTGAAATTAGCATATAATGAAAGATGGATTATAAGTACGGTGAAACCAGTATCCCAATTGTTAAGTCAACCATAAGGAAATCGGCACACATGAATGACTTTAATTCAATACTTCCCCGGTAAACTCTACAATAATGGGTTTAATCGATCGGTCTGAGGTCTGTGCCCTCTGTCCACAAAATCCTTTAATGAGATAGATCGGTCCGGTCGTACTCTTCCCGTCCACAAATGACTGTCTTGAATTAGTTCCTCTATCTTTCTTGCCTTGTAGCAGCAAGAAGTACACGGGAATCGATTTCTGTAATTCAATATACCCTCCCTTCGAGATTTCTTTTGAAGGTGCAAAATCTATAATAAATAGAAGTGAAATCCGCTTATGGTATTGGAATTTTTTAAAACATTGGCTCAATCCGTCCACGGTTATTTTATTGTGAATCCTGCCTTCGCCTTTTTGTTAGCAGCTCTTCGATCAACCCAGGAAAGAGTACCAGAGGCCATGTTTTCTAATCCAAAAGGTAACTTTCATGGCTTGAATGGGTCAAGAAAAGTAGGACCTTTCAAAAGGATCGTTTTTTGGGCTTGATTTTGAAGCGTAGTTTTCCACTCTATTTTCAACTATATATATAACAAGGAGTGGAGCTGGAGAATCTCCCTCCCCGGCTAGGCTACTACGTTTTCTTGTTTGAAATTCCAGGTCCGGTCTTCATTGGTATTTGCTTTTTGCTCACCCACTACGTTTTTTTTTCTTTTTAGCTCTTCCCCCGCCCGGTCGAGCTGTCTGAGGTCGATGGTGCATCCGGTAAGCTCTTTCGGTATTCATCTCCGGAGCCCGGTCAGATGCTTCAATCCTTCATTCATATTCCGTCTAAGCTCTCATAGCATTCGTCTTTCTTCCTTCTCTGCTGTACATCTGTATTCTTTCCCTCGCTTTATAGAGATCTTGGCTTTCTGGTTTTTTGTTTCGGGGGTGCCGTGGAGAAATCATTTAGGAAACCGAGCATGTAATAAGCGGAAATCAATACACAGGAAAGGAGTTGTACACGGGTTTGGTAAAGCATTCACCCTTCGGTTGTACATCGACCTGTCGGGAAACTCGAAAGTCTCCCGCAAGCGTCCCCTCTTAGGTTTAGGTCGACATTTGGCTTTGGCCTTGCTTGTTCGGTTTTGGCTCATTCTTTAATATGTTGTATCTTGCCATGTCTGCTCCGTCTGTTGGTATAACATATATGTCTTTTCTGGCAATAGCCAATCAAGAGGCCAAAGCTGGAGCCAAGCCAGCACACCGGGCGAGGAATCCCTTACTTGTTCGGCTGGCGGATGCCGTTCTTGCTCTTTATGAAGATGCAGATGCAGTATAATACGAGAATTTATAAGCCAAGTTCGGTACACCAAGCCGTTACACAAATCTCTTTGTTTCAAATAGGTTATCCCATATCGGCCGGCCAATCAACAAAGATCTGAAGAATGACCACTTTTTGAGCCTACGAAAGGAAATTCCATTAGAACATATAACAGAGGCGTGAATGGGGGAATACGATACCATAAGGAGTAATTCATAGAACTTCATATTCTACTACCCGAAGGAGGAGGTATATGGCAATAGCCAAGTTTACGATAAAAGAATAGGACAAAGGTATATATTAAAAGTCTGAAGTCAAGGTAGCAAGACGGTATGAAATTGTTACACGAGCAAGCTAAGTCCATTAGAGTTCATTTAGTTGAGCCTTTAAGAGCCATGCGAAAGCAATATCATGAACGTACGAGAGGAAGATGAACATGCTCCAAGTAGGCTTTTTTTCTACTTCTTATATCTTATAGTTATAGTAGCTCCGTGGATCCGCCCTTCGAGCGATGGTATAAGGAAAATGTTTTTTCCAGAAAGCACATGAAAGAACGAAATAAAGAACGTACCGAAGGAGCATGGGGTTTCGGGGGGGACTTACGCTTTTATTAAGCTTTAATACTCTTTGTCTTAGGCTTTCCCCCCTATGCTAGTTACTAACTTAGGTACCTAGCCCAGAATCCGGAATCCATCGAAAAAATCAAAGATAGTAATGCATTCTTAGAACATATCAGCAAATCAGCTACGTTACCCTTTTTCGCTTTCACGATTTCTATCTTTGTTTCGTTTCGCTTTTTGTTGTTGTTGGTTCCCATTTCATTTTTTGAGAAAAATATATCTTGTTTTTTCTTGCTCTTCTTTTAAATCCTGGTCTTGTTTCAATTGTAGTTCTTCGGTTGAGTTCGTTCTTTTATTCAAATACATCCGGTTAGCTCTCTGCTCGGGATGCATGGGCTGGGCGTCCGTCCTTCATCCCCATCCTTTATGTTATGTAAAAAGAGACTTCCCCTCCCACTCTCCAATATAGGGAACCTCTATCGAGCATCTCACATCTGTCTGTATCGTCGGTCGTATTTCTTTAGTAAGAGGACGTGTTAAAGCAATAAATATCAGAGATCTCAGGCGAGAGGTAGATCCACATGCGAAAAAATTATTTATTTCATAGGGGAATGATACCTTACTTAAAATAAGGAATTAGTAAAATATGCCAGAAAGAAAATAGAGGAGCGGGGCGGACATCGGCACGTGCGTGGAGGCTAGGGCAGGTAAGTTCACATAAGGGTCTGAGCTCATATGTCGTACTCTATCATTGGCATGGGCGGCATCGATTCATTCGATTACGTTTTACTCTTCAAAATCCATCTATGGATTTCCGTAGCTGGTTACAAAAAAATCCACTTTTATTCGATATCCGAGTCGAGCTGGGATAACTTTGATTATATGATATGCCCTCTTTCTGAGCCAAGAAGGCATGTTTTCGCGCTTTCATATAGAGAGGAGCCCTCAATAATATACTTTATTTCACGCCTATAGAAGAAATTGATAAATAAGTAGAGGATGATGATTTGAATGGGGATTTACAGAAAAATTTCCATTCTTATTTGAGTACCTAGGGAGGGAAGGATCCCGAGCGTAGAGCAAGAAGAGTAAAGTAAGAAATAAGAGTTATATTGGCACGTACTGGAAAAATCTATCTTTGTTTGGTCAGTACATCAGCGAAGCCTTTCCCGTTCCCTCTTTTTCAAATCATTCTTTTGCCAGTTGTTGTTGGAAACATAGGAAGGCCAGGGGCCCCCTGTATTTAGAATTTCGTATATATAGGCATCCTTATTAGTTTAGTCCAAACTAAACTGGAGTTAAAACTCTGGTAGCGAGGTCATATCTCTGTCTCGAGAAAATGCTTTCTTTTGGCAGGGTCGAGGGGGTCTCACAACCCTCGAAAAAGGACTCTCTTATTGGCGTGGAAATAAAAAAAAATCCAATGCAAGTATGGCTTTCAAGCTTGTCTCCCTGTTGCCTTAAGCCTGGAGACCGGGGGCGCTTAGGACCAGAGGTGCTTGCAGACCGGAGGTCGCGGCTGCTTGCTTTCTAAGGTAAGGTACGAACTAGTGCTGGTAAGTGAACGAACCTGTGAATTCTCGCGGCAGGCGTTCTCGAGGTCTTTGGTCCAGTTCAAGCAAAGGAAGGACAGACTGGACTGTTCCCTCGTGCTTCTCCCTTTGGGGGTGAAAACCTTCCTGACCGGAGTTCACTCTACTTCTCCTGGCGGGAAGTACTTGTTCCCTTCACCAACCAATCTTCGGATTCAAAAATCGTATGTATATAAGCATAGAAAGCGCACCGTTTTGATATGGCAGTTGAAAATAGATCTGGAGAGTTGCTCACTCCAACGAGCCTAGGTGGACAAAGTCCACTTCCTATCAACCCGGACTTGAAGAAAAGAAAACGGTGCCCACGAGACGGCTTATGGTGTTTCACAGGAAAGTCTGTTGGGCAGCAGAAACTCACTCCGTAATTAAGATCCTGAAGCGCTTGTCCGCCTTCAATTTTGGAAGGTAGGTTGCTTGACATACTGTGACGGTGGCTCCATACGGGATCGATCTTCTTGTCATATTCGTTTAATAACATTCTGACTCAGAATAATTTCTCTTGCAGTTTTCAAGCCAATCGTTTTCTCGCTCGGAGCTGAATGAAGGTATTTCCTTTGGCTAGATGTAGTGGAGTGACGCGAAGTTCCTTTCAAAAGTTTTTTTTTATAGCCTTATTCCGGGGGTCGTGGAAGAATTGGGTTCGACTCCCATAGCCCCGATGTGGCGAAAAAGACTGATTCAACGAGATACGCCGTGCCTGCATTAAGATTTAAAACTTGTCGTCTACTTTCAGGAAATGTTCGGAACAGAGAACTTACAATAATACAACGCCGCATTCTCCGAAGATTGAGGAACAAGAAGAGATCCATTAAGAGAAAGATTTATCCGAGAAAAAATCTTAACAGTTACATCCAATCACAAACTACACGAAAGTTGCCCCTTTTTCATGGGGATTTACCCATCACAGAGATGCACAGAGGAACAGAGCGAACTTCATATATCCCTTTTCCACTCAATCCAGAAACAAGATCGGACGTTATTCCGGTTCGTCTCCATTTTTGTGAAACTATTCCTCAAGCAAGGCAGCCGATAAGTCATGGAAGGGTTTGTGTGAATAATGGAATGGTAAGCATTACTCATTTTAAAGTGTCCCACGGTGATCTAATATCTTTTCAAGAAAATGACGCGAGAATCCGCGGTGAAGAAATAAGGAGATCTTTCTATATCGAAATATCAGTTGAAAAAATCATAGGCAAATTCCTGGATCACCCGGTAAGAATGTGGAGAAGAACAAAAGCTGAATGGTTCCACCTACTCAAAACTCACAGGGGATGCCGCCTACTACTAAAATCCCGGTTTTTGCGACAGTTGCGTTCTTCTATGCAAGAAGAAGACTTAGAAAGAACAAAGAAGTTTGGATCCGAAAAAGTATGCTTAGGCAGTTCCTTCGCTGAGCACAACAGAATGAAGAGGAATTTGTATCATTTCAAATCCCTATTCTTATCGAACAGAAGGAACAAGAAAAACCGAAATCTTCCTACTCGAACAAGAAGTCCTATAGTTTACAACTCTTCTTTATATAGAAATTCGACCTATTGCTCCGCATCCCCCCATCAGTTTACTATGAAGAGAAGAATCAAAAGGATTGAACTACCTACTCATTATTCGGAGGTGAATCATAGAACACTAAAAGCTGTGGTATCTTATGGACCTAACATAGGTCACATCCCTCACGACATAAGATTGAAAGATCTAAACCTTCCTCTTCGGAGCGGAAACGGACGTGGCCAAAACATATAAAGATCGGCGCAGTCGCTCATAGGGGCATATCTATCCGGATAGAGGATAGTCTAGATCGATTCATAGATAGATTTCTATCCGGTATCTCCGTGGGTAGAGATAAAGATAGGGATCCATCTAGATCTTGATTCACTATTTCCTTTTTTTTTCTTGATTCTGATTGATTGCCTTTTTGTGACGACAAGTTTTAAATCTTAATGCAGGCTGGAAACATCATTTTTCAATTATTACTTGCTGGGTCGGAGCGTAGACGAGCGAGTAGAGCCCAGGAAACTGGGAAGCCCGTCATTGAGCAGGCGACTAGAAGTAGAAGACTGCTGGCCTGAGAGAAGGCGGCCTCTCCCGGAAAACATGGCCCAATTTCTCTTCTTTCTTTTTTTTTCGGGTTTCTTTATTTTTTCAGGGGCCCAGAACGCTAAAGGGTAGGGGAGAAGCAAGCCGAACCTCTGATCGACCTGGACACATAAAAAATTCTCGGCGTCGAGAGAGATTTGAGATTCCATAAGTAACTTAGTGCAACATGGCAAATTTCATTGAGAGGAATCAGCAAAGAAAAGAAAAACGGGTCAACATCTTATTAAGATTTGATGGTTGCATTACTGTGAGATGCCCAAAGACTCCCGTGCCTTTCTTGGTTGGACCAACCAGATTTCCACAAGTCTTTCTGTTATAGCAAAAAGAAAAAGCGGAACTACAAGTGAATCTTAATAAAAAGCTTATGATGAGCATCTATTTGAGTCGAGCATTTCCAAGATCTAATTCAAGTTTTTTCTTATGTAGTGGAAATGCCTTACAATCTGAAGTTTTACGCTTAAGGGAAGAAATGTTCTTGGTGGATGCAGGACCTGGGACCCCCAGAATTTGTATGCAAGATGAGCCTACCGGAGTGCCAATCAACCGAGCCGCCAGGTTTGAGAATAAGGTGGGATCCCTGAATGTAGTGGCCGGTGAATCACTGATCAAAAAGCAGATTTTGGAGAGATTCTTCATCGATGTAGTGGCCGGTGAATCACTGATCAAAGAGCGAGCAGCCGCCAGGTTTAATGATTTGGTGGGATCCACAGATGTAGTGGCTGGTGAACCGCTTCTTCTTCTTCCGCGAAGATTCAGACAAAACCGAGCTTGGATGGAACTGAACAAGATTTGGCGAACGAATACAAAGGTAAAGGGCTTTATTATTGCGAAAGTAAAAGGAGGTTATTCAGTAGCCATCGCGGGTTTCATTACTTTTCTTCCATTCCGTCCAAAAATAAGAAAAAGGATATCGAATGATCGATTCACCATTGAGAGGATTAACCCCAAAAGGACGAATATTGTGGTGTTCTAACAGCGGCAGATCAAACAAGAACTTTTTTTTTTGGATGTATCGTGCAACTAGGTAAGGAAGAGACTGTTTAAGGTCACCAACGAACCTAAGCACACGATCCATATCCTTAATCGGAGTGATGAACGGTTCAAAAGTATTCTTTGATATCTTCTTTGCAAGGATAACAATCCGATACAAAGAAAATACAGAAAGATAAAACCGAACGCATTCATCAGCCCGAGGACCACCACCGTAGATCACGCGACAATGGAACGCGGGAATTATACGAGGGTACCCTCGACGAGTCAGAGATACTGGAACAGACAATAGTTCAGGTTCACGACGATCGCCACCATAAGCGATCATCAGTGAAGATGAACACTGCTTCAAATATAAGGCAGTGGACAGAAATCCTGAACGTCTAACTAAGCTCAGTACTCTTCGAGCGAATAGGTGAGTGGCAATACAGTACTCCTTAGTATAACCGTCGAATAGTATCAATTGGACCTTAGAAAGAATCCCCTTGATGCTACGAAGATCTTCTAAAATCTTCTGCCACTGTAGTGGCTTAAGTCGGAGTACAACATCGAATAACCGTGTCATGATACAACGATTACTTTGCAGAGTTTTGTAGACATGCAAGAATGAAAACCTCGTTCTTTGCTTTACGAAGTTCCCACTGTAAGAGAGTTACCAAACTCATCTCGTGTTACATGTCGCGGGGTTTGCTCCACGCCCCACGTTGTTGTAGATAACAACGTGTTATCCGATGGTACAAGACGAAAGACGCTACAGACTCATCCACAGGGTACTTCATCATGCGAGATCCTAGAATGGCACTTAGTTGGTTACTAAGGCGTCGTCCTGGTGAGTCTACCAAACCCACAAGAACAACGTGTGGTTTCCAATGGTATATCTATAGATATTCGCCATATCTATAAACCACCATTGGCGCCACAGGCACATACTAACCACGACTGTGTCCGGAAGACACAGAAGCGATCAGCACGACGGAGGGTACCACCCCCCATCCAAAGGACAGAGTCCTTCGGCGCCAGAACTTATTTGTTTCTAAATGAATTTGTTTCAACAACAGATCCTTGTCCGTGCGTGGAAGGAGGAGAGTTGTAGCCGGATCGAACTCCCTTGACCTCTGAAGCGCTTGGACATAGGATTTCCGGCCTTTGGTCGCGCCTTGACATCTTTCAGTGGGTCGCCCCCACTCCACCTCTGTCTGTAGTAAGCGCTCTCGGCTTCTATTCGGGGGGTGGGTGGATGGCCTTCATCGTTTCCAGGTAGGCTGGGTCGATCATAACTCCCTTGACTGACCTCTTTAATTGGGTCGCGGTCGGCCCTTTGTAGTAGGGTGGGTCGCGCTATCGAGAAGCTTTCCCTGCAAACAGTAGTACTCCCCGCCTCCGGGCAAGTAATCCCACGGCCGAGGTTTCCAGGTTAAGCTCTAGCTGGATGATCACTGGAGAAGTTGCCCATGGAATAGAAGTTTTCGGGTCCGTCCTTACCCCTCTTCATATCCTAAATATCGAGTACCTAAGGGCCCTTTCCGACCGACCTCTTTTCTAGGTTTCCGGCCAGGGTGGTAGTGCTTTTCCAACCTATTCCTCAAAAGAGAGGTTCCTCCTCTATCCCTTCAACCTTCTCGGGAGGCGGGATGCCCCATAAGCGCTTTTACCTTTCCTCTTTTATACACCTTCCCATCCATCAATGAAAAAATTAGTTATTACGTATCTAAGGAACTCGACCCCAACGCATCTATCCGACCGAAGCCGACCATTGAACCTCCAAAAACAGGACCGGGTGCTCCTGTCTTCTCTTCCCAATGGGAGGAATCACCCTGATAGGAGCATCTGTAGCGGCATCAGTAACGGGGGAAAGAGAGGCGGAAGGCGCCCCGATAGAGAAGGTGAAACCTTCCAAACAATGAAAAAAATCCGTCATTGGGGATAACTTCGAAGCTTATCGGGCCTCCTCTTGTAAGCTAGCTCCATTCGATCGATCGCTTCCGTTCGGAATAGATTAGTTGGGAATTGGATGCTCTGCAGTGAAGGGCCTAGCTGCTAAAGCAGTTGATCCACTCGATAGGGCGGGAAACGGATAGAGATGAAGATGCAGAGTCTGATGCGCCTCTCATCCCGGTGAAGAAGAGGTGGGTTTCCTGGGCCCCTCATTGGGTCGGAGCTTCCTATCTCTCATTCGTTCCCCCTGGAGTAAAGTAATCGGAATCAGGGTTTGGTTCCGGTGGCCTCATATCTCCTACCCAATTTGAAGGCGGGTCAATGGGCATTAGATACGTGATAACACTTGTGGTTTCGGCGAATCGCCTTCACTCTCGGGGTTCAGTACCCGCCTCTTGGTGTCCAATACCCAGTGATGGGAGAAGGAGTGGGAGACGAAGAGAGAGAAGATGGTTGCTTAGCAGCGGAAGCTGGGGATCGAGAAGCGGAGGGAGAGCTTAGGCTTGAAATGGAGCTGGGATACCGGTATTTTTCCCTCCCTGGATCCGAGTCTTTCTCTTCTCCTGGACCGAGCACCGAGACCGAGGAAAGAGAGGCTGGATACGAGTCTGATGAGATCAGAGCCAGTGAAGAGAAGAGGGAAGGCTTACTCTGCTAGGCTGGCTTGCTTGTTCGACTAGAGCACATAAATAAGGTAGCTTGCTTACTTAGTGCGAAACGCTAAGGCCAATTAAGCAACGTTAATGGACCGCTCCCCATTACAGACGCTTTCACAGGGCTTCTTTTTAGATAAAATAGGCCATAGAAATTCACTCATAACAGAAGCTAGAGGACAGTATTCGTAGGACGGTATTCGTGGACGGATGAGCGATTGGACCGCCTATAGGACAGTTACTGGACAGATGCGACCGTTACCAGTTGACAGATGACAGGCAGAAGAGCGGGAAGTCGCTCTATTTAAAGGACGGGAATTGCACATTAAAGGAAGGGAATCGTGTACTGAGCTAGCCTGCCTTGAACTTGAAGTAGGTAGTCTCTCCTATATCTGATAGCTTTAACTGGCCACTACAAAGAAATTGCCATAGATCGAAACTTATTCCAGGCTTAGTATCCCCGGATAGACCCTATAAAAGAAGACGAGTCATAAAGGCAAATATCTAACAATTTCAGGGGGGCACATCCTAACTGAATAGTACTCGCAGGTTCTCTTTTCCATATGTTCTTCCCGATGCCCTATCCGACAGCCGTTAACTGCCTTGCAGGGAATTCCTTACTCAAAAGTATGAGAGTGCGGCATAGCAAGAGTGAATCCTCCCACCTCCCTCTAACGCTTATCTCTTTTCTTGCTTCCTTGCTTTAATCCAATAGGCCGAATTCCTTGCTTGCATCCCTTTGATTGCTTAGTATCTCCTCCTTGCGCACTCTTCTGGTACAAAGCAAAGGACTGGACTGAAAATTTTGTATATAAAGAAGAGTTCTGTCTTTCTTCATTCAAGTAAGATAGTTTATCGAGAAACCTCCGCCCAAAGGCGCTCTTTTGAAAGCCGGTCACCGGTGGCTAAGAACCTTTCCTCACTCTAGAAGCCTTCAACAAAGGCCACTTGATTTTCTTGTTCGTAAGGGGCGTTGTATATCTATATTGGACTTTCGATTTTGCGTTGTTTTTTTCACGAGGTTTTGTATATAATCCAATGTTCAGTGAGATGACTTTCCTACTGACCGAATCGCTTTTTTTAGTTGAAGGAAACGAGGCTTCCGGCCCGGCTGGTCCCACTGGAGAGGAGAGTTTTGACTGCGAGGGGCGCGTCTGATGGTATCGTATATAAGATCACGGCTGCATTTAGGAGTGATCTTTCCCTCTTCAACAAGCCGGTGGTGATCTCACTTTCGAAAGATAGTCTCGACGTGGCGGTATACACCTAGCTCCATAGCGGAGCTAGTCATTGGCTACTGGTTTCTTTCCTACCGGACCGGAGGCGGCCGAGAATGTTATGTCAAAAGGACCAACGACGATGGGAGAAGGAGTAGGAGCGGTATGCTCAAAATAGAATGAGAATGATTACGAGATAGAATGGATCTCCTTGAATTCATTCATCACGTTTTTAACGTGGATAACGAGGCGCTGCTGCAGGCGGCAGATCCACAACATACTGCAACTCACGAGGCGCCGCCGCAGGCGCCAGCACCGGCTGAAGTTGCCCACCCCGCTCCCGATCAAAACGAGCATGCGGCACTTCTAAGGGACATTCACACTTTGATTCGGGAGCTACTTCGCGAATATTGTGCAAAGGGGAAAGGGCGGCTGTCCGCGCACTCTCCGGAAATGACGGAACTATACTCCAGTAGCGCGAAGGCAATAATGTCTTACGATCTGGATATCCCCGCGGAGACGTCGGCAGCCGACCTCCGCAAATGGAGGGAGAATATAAGGGGGGACCCTAATCTCCTAAAGCCACTCATAAAGGAATGGGCGTAGTCTGCCTGCTCTTTCATAACAGAGCCGTTATTCCCGGCTGGCATAGAAGTCTCTCGCGCGGGCGAAGGAGATGCATTTCTGGTACTGGACAAGCTCTCAGGGAATAATCTCTTTCTTATTTCTGCCTTTCTTTCCCATGACGACTAGGAACGGGCAAATAAAAAATTTCACTTCGAATTCCGGACCTCAACATCCTGCTGCTCATGGTGTTTCACGATCAGTATTGGAAATGAACGGAGAAGTGGTGGAACGTGCGGAACCACATATTGGATCACTCCAGTGCGGCACGAAGCCGCTGACGCCGAGTCGGCTCCTATGCCACTAGCTATGCCCTGCTTGGTCCCCCGGCACGGTGGAGATTCCGTAGCGCGTCATGAGCACCGGGCTAAGGGGCGGTTGAGCAACTCAAGCGAACCGCTCTACCTTACTACAACATAGGGACAGAAGGGAGAAGGTTGTGAAGGTGGCCTCGTTATCCATACCTCCGGTCGGATGAATGGAGGACCGACCGACCCGGGTTTTCACGAGCGTTGGCGGGTCCTGGAGTGCCTGTCAAGGGCGCTAGCGCATACCCCGGGGTGATCATCACCACCTGCACCTCACATCTCGGCACAGTGGAACGTGTAACCCGCCTGCTGTCTCATTCAACTACATTTGTTCCTGTAATCCATAGCCTAACAGAACGCAGCAGCGAGGGGCAACCCGCCCATACAGCCAGCGGGGAGGATGGCACTACTGGCAAAGACCGTCTGGCGAAAACGCCGCAGGCGCGAAGCGTGGTAGGCCTGCGCCGGGGGAGCATAGCATAGGGAGGAAAGGGAGCCCGGACGGTGGAAGAGCCAGGGGAGGCCAGGTCATTTGACGGAAATGGAAGGCTTTTCCCCTATTAGAGAAGGCCCTATGAAGTAAAGGGAAGCGCATGAATTCTTGGAAAAAGAGGGAGCGAGCTTATATAAAAAAATGTAAAAAAGTAAATTCAATGAATAGATAGAGTCAACGGTACGACAGACAGCGCTGCCTACACGCGAATTAGCTTCCGAGGTCGAGCAGTCTCAATTTCACTACAGGATTTGCGAATGAATGCTGGGCTGGGCCACCTCGAATGGCGTGAGCCGCATGCGGGGAGACCCGCACGTACGGTTTTTAGGGGGATATCTGGTCGAAAGACCGGCCGGCGCCCACCCGACTAGAGGGACTGAGAAATTAATAGAGTACAAAACTTATCTTCAAGCTTTACCTTATTCTGATCGTTCAGAGGGCGATCGCGGAGTCACTGAATGAAGTCCTCCGTTTCTTTCGGAGGTGCGGACCCGCAGCGAGGCAGAGATGACTAAGTGACATATGGAATATGGCGACGACAACAGCATGTCGTAGAAGGAGATAACAGGTGGAGCCAACGACCCACTAAGACTAACGTATCTACAACTACATCCCCGAGCGGCAGTCAAACGGAGGCGTGAATGCAAGATGCCAGCGGAATGATCGGCCGGACAGAGGCTGGGGCTGCTTCCTTCCCACCGCGTCCTTCCTTGTGTGTCGGAGATATAAAGCGAGTGCACCGGAAAAGAACGGGAACTGGGTCGATCTATTCTATGGCGAAGCATCCGAAGCATAACTGCACACTCACACGATCTTTGCCGAGAGATAGGAGCATTCGGTGGAACCGGTGAACTACACTTGCTTCTGGATAGATGTGTGGGACAGAGGGCTCGTGGTACCTGCTGCCCACCCTTCCTCCTCTGCTTTGAGAACCGTGTGAACGGAGAGTGGGCAGAAGGGAAGGAGGTCCTCATACGGAGTCGCACACTTACTTGAGCAGTGCGGGAGACTGGGGAATGGGTCGAGCAAACTCCCCCTGGGCCGAAAAATAACAGACGAAGCTTTACTTAGATAGGGCTTTGATTAGATTGGTATTGATTTTTTCTTAGTGATTGGAAAGGAGGGCGCCGGGGTATGTTATAGAAAGGGAAGGCAGAGGTAGTACTTCGAATGGCGAAGAGAGGCGGCTCGGCAGGGAAGGAATGGGAAATCGTCAAGGATGACTTCTTTGTTGGCGAAACGAAGGGCTAAATAGCGCCAGTGATTCTCTGAGCCGGTCTGGATTTCCAACGCCTCGGGAAACTGGTCGAGATAGATGACAGCACCCTTTTACTCTCTTCCTTACTCTTTAAAGTAAGCAAGTAAACTACCTTACCGGGAGGGCAATCTTCTCTTATGGCCTTCACCTCCCGCCCGGTGACTAAGAAAGAAATTGGTTTGCGCTTGAATTGAAGTGATGAGGTCGCAAAGCAAAGAGGGAAGTTGGGCTCCTATTGAAACGCTTTCCATCCCTCAAAAGGCAACCTGCTTTCAATACTAGTTGTTACGTTACGCTGCCATTTTTCCAATATCATTGAATAGCATGGCCTGGGGCTAGGGTAACTCAAGTGGGAGAGCCGTGTTATGGGTAACCTTATTGCACGGTTCAGAGAGCACTTGTGTATGTGATGCAAGTGAACGTGTACGAAAAAGCTGTCGTAAAGTTTCGTTGTTCGTTCCGTCGTCGACCCTATCTATGTTTCTATGATGGCCCAAGAACACGCTCATTCTTCAGCCGTAGAGAGACTTTTGAATTGCGAGGTACCATTACGAGCTCAATATATACGAGTGTTATTCCGTGAAATAACTCGAATTTCAAATCATTCACTTGCTTTAACTACTCATGCTATGGATGTGGGAGCATCAACTCCGTTCCTGTGGGCTTTTGAGGAGCGGGAGAAATTGTTGGAATTCTATGAAAGAGTCTCCGGAGCCAGGATGCATGCCAGTTTCATACGACCAGGTGGAGTGGCACAAGATTTGCCTCTTGGCTTATGTCGAGATATTGATTCCTCCACACAACAATTTGCTTCTCGTATCGACGAATTAGAAGAGATGTCAACCGGCAACCGTATCTGGAAACAACGATTAGTGGATATTGGTACTGTCACTGCACAGCAAGCAAAGGATTGGGGATTCAGTGGTGTAATGTTAAGAGGTCGTGCGACATGAAGACATTGATAGCAATATGGGGGAAGTTCCCATCAGGCAACAACGGTTCTGCCTGACCCTTCTTAAGCATGCATATTATGTCAGTGAAGACTTGGTGTGAAGCCTTGGAGCTTACGTTAGAAGAGCAAAAGGCCCGGGGCTAGGGTGAGCTGAGGGGGGACAGCGTAAGTGAGCGAATGTGTGTAAGCCCAGTCAAACATGACTGTTCTAGGCAGGGCGGGCCACCCACCTTCGAATGGTGTTGGTCCTATGGACCGTGAACGGATTCGCCTCTGGCCTCTGGGCACGTCGGAACCGCATGAGTTCACCGGGGTGGAGCACGGTCCGCCAAAATCGGCATAGGTTAGGTGCTATTGATGGAACATGGTAAGCCTATCTTTCTCCATATGGAAGTGCTGCGGGCACATAGAGATGTGGGTAAAGGAAGCCTCAAAAAGCGAAGGCCGAGCTGTAGGTCACGTGACCTGCACCGAGTTGGTGGCTGACTGGGCTTTTTCCTTGATCAAAGCAGATCAGCTCGCCTTCTTGTTATCCAAAAGTCGGTCGAATCGGGCGGGCCCCCGCCCCGTAACGTCGAATGAAATAGGTGGCCGGGTTCCCTTTCTACAACCCTTTTAATATGAGAGGCCCGGCCACCTTCCCCCTATCCCTTATGTTTAGGAACGGGATCCGCCCAAGAACGACCAGTCCTGTGGTGGTACGGAAGGCGCGGACTCCGCGAACGTCCCGCGCCCCCTTATACTAATAAAGGAAAGGAAGCATCAACCACATTCCTTTTGCGTGCGGATGTAGCTAAGTGTCTGACTCTATTGGTCATAGTTTCCTGCTGTTGCGGCCGGTGCTCGTTTGCGCGCGCGCGTGAACCAACCCAACAAACAAGGAAAGAATGCCTCTCGGGGCATCTGAGAATGATTCGAGCCGTATGAAGGGAAACTCTCACGTACAGTTTTTTTATTTTTATTTTTTTGGGGGGGGGGAGCCCGACAGGGTCCCCCCACTGACTTGGCCCGGGCCTAAGTGAAAGTGAAGTGGTGGGCCTACCCATCCCAACCAGGGGTATGC